TAGTTTTTCAAGAAATTTTCAAACAAACAAATTGAACGAAATTGAACTGTATTCATTTATCTATCCGTATAGTACATTGAATATACAGAAGCTCTAGTAAGAATGTTTTGATATGGTGCTAAGGATTTCATAATTCTATTTGTATTTGTAACTCGGGAATGTTTTCGTTTTTACTCCTACCTAGTATATGGATAGACCAATAGGGTTCTGAACTTAGAATTTGAAAAACGTATCTAAATAAACTAATTAAACTAAATAAATGTATTGATATAGATTCCTAATCCCTCCGTTATTTCATTCCATTTAGGATTAGGAATAAAAATAAATGGAATGAGACTTTCTTTTTAAATATCTCTATTTGTTTTGTAAAGAATCGAGAAATTGGTTTGATTGTCCATTTTTTGGATATTTTTTGATATAGATAAAATATTCTTCGGATAATGAAACATAAAAGCAATTAGATGTCTAACTCGGGCTTATATGATAGCACCTATATATAGAAATAGAAATACTATAAAAAATAAAAAATACTATGAATACTAGAACTTTGGCATCTATTCGATTCCATACATTACACTAGATAGAGATCAATACGATTCACTTTGAAGATGCCTTGATGGTGAAATGGTAGACACGCGAGACTCAAAATCTCGTGCTAAAGAGCGTGGAGGTTCGAGTCCTCTTCAAGGCATACTTGCTCCTGGAATGTGAAATTTAACAAGAAGAAGAGAGCTCGGGTCGATCAAATCTATATAGAAATACCGATTTGATCGACCCGAGCTCTTTTAAGTAATTCAGGAATTAGGCAGCGGATCGCGATCTTTCTCCTGTTAAACTCCTGTTAAACTCCTGTTACATGAATCCAATTTTCATTTCATCCGGGAAAAGCCATCTTTTTCTCAACAAAGTCTTTGTCATTTGATCAAATAGTGTTCCATTAGACAGGAACATATTTGATAAATAGTGATAACTCTCGGATAGAGTACTAGAACAGAAAGATTCATTATAAAATGAACCATTATTTCTAAGCCATCTCTGACGATGACTCACAAATTCGAAGTGCTTTTGTTCCTTCTTCCTTATAGTAAAATCGTTTGTTTTTTTATATCGAATTAGATGCTCCCATTGAGAAGTGTGGGAAGTAAGAAGCGCCTTTGTCATTTCTTCATCTGCAAAAAATTCTCTACGTGAAAACAAAGAGCCCGTGGACTGGTCTTTGAATAGGAAAAAGAGTGGATCTGCAGGGTCCCAAATAAATTGGCTTATTTGAAAAAAGCCTTTGTCTTTGGAAGATTTATCTCGTGTCTTGTACTCCATCGTTCCACTTTGTAAGAACTCCGAATCATTCTCTTGAAGCTCGTTCTCTTGACCATAAAGGATCTGCTCGCTACACAGAAAATCCCAAGGACGCCATAGTCTAGGAGCCCAAACTATGTGACTGAAAAAATCCTCCTCTTCGTAGTTTTCATATAGAAATCTCTGATCAAGAATAGAATAAGATCCATAATTTTGTTCTGAGCCCAACGGAGAGCATTCTACTTTTAATAATTCTAATAAACCATGAACTAGATCAGAATCATTCTTAATGAGTGCATAGGAAGTGATCGCATTTTTTTCATCTCGGGGGAAAGACCAAAGATCTTGAGCAACCGATCCGGCAGAACAACTCAAAAGATAAAGAAGTATTGTAAATTTCTTCATGTTTCTTCCAAGTTCGAAGTACCATTTGTACAAATAGGAATCCGCCTCATTACATAATTCCTTCTTCAGATAGATAGATATAGGATCTACGGGACAATTACTTAGCAGTAAATTTTGTGCTACAGCCCTTCCTATCTGATATAAAAGGATCCCATGATCCTGAACCAAATTTAACTGTGATTGCAAATCCCAAGTTTGTCTATGAAGAGCGGCTCTAATTGTATTATTGTCTATAATGGATTTTTTCTGTGTAATACTTATTGATAGAACCTCATTGGTAAGTGCTAGAATATCTCCTATATTGGGACCCATGGTTATGGACCCGAATCCATTAGTACGGAACAGTTTCTTGTCCAAGTCAAATCCCCTATTAGATGAAAGAGTAAAAAAGTACTTTCTTTTTTGTGGATTAACAAGCCTTCGTAATTTAATACACGTATTCAACCTTTTCGGAGCTATTAGAGCGGGATCCACTTTTTGAGGAATATGAGTAGAAGCAATAACAAGAATATTTCTAGGAGAACTTCTTGCACAATCCTTTGAAAGATGGTTAACTAATAGACCAAGAGATAAGGAATTTGACTCATTCACATCCAGATCATGAATATTTGGAATCCAGATTATGCAAGGAGACATAGCTCTTGCTAATTCAAATTGAAGGGTGATAGATAATCGATCTATTTCAGCCTTCATCTCCCTATCCATAGTTAGCGCATTCATCCTAGTTAGGATTTCCAGCTCCGTAGTAAGGTCACAATTCATATCGTCATCAATACTGTCGCTCTTAGTTATATTGATATCGTCACTAGCATTAATATTGATACTATTATCAATAAAGAAATCAGCCATAAATTTACGACTCTTATCTCGCAACTTGTTCACAAATACCGTAATGAAAGGCATATAGGAGTTTGTTGCTAGGTATTTGACCAAATAAGATGGTCCAGTTCCTATAGAACCGATAACTAAAGTACCCCTAGAGGGGGATAAGTCTAAGCGGAGCGAAAAAGGCTTTCCACGACATGCTAAATGAGCATACGAAGTTTGTGGGTAAGTCATTGTCTGAGAATGAGCAAGGAATATGCGTCTTTCTGCTAAAAAAGATCTATTAAACTCATAGTTCATTAGATCCTTTTGATGAATGTCAATTAAGTATCGTAAATAAATTGCTCCCGGTTGGTCAATCATTGGATAACCTAAGTCATTCTTTAATAAATGATCCCTGTCAGTCAGACTCGATGGAATTCTTTTTTCTGTTGTTAAAGTGGCTAGCTGAACCAAAAATTGTCTTTCTTCCTCATGAATAGAATCGCTGTTTACGATCCAGGATTCTATTTGATCATCAATCCAATTTGCCTTCACGTTTTCTCTTTTTCTTATCAATGAATAGAGCTCTTTACTTTTAGGACTGATAGAACTGATATATTGCATATTTCTATTTATAGAAACAACAATTCCAGTTATATGTTCAAGGATATTGAAAGATTTATTCGTCAAACGTCTTGGTTTCACTTTCAAAGTAAGATGAATCTTGTTGAGACCGAAAACAAAACCTTGGATTCCTTCTAACAAACGTACGAATTGGTTAAAGCCAAATATAAATATATTATTTAACCAAAACTCATTTGATTGACACATAGGATATTTATCTACAAGTTTTTGAAACTCAATTAGATATGAGGGAATTAGAAAAGGTTTTAATTTTTTAAATTTGATATCTAACTCTCTCAAAGCTCGAGAAACAAAGACAAGATTGATAAGAACGAGATAACTAACACCAATAAGAAGGAAAGGAATTGAAACGAAAAAAGCCCAACCACTTGGTGATCCACTTGGTGATCTAAAATATGTTGATGTTTTAGTATTTCGTTGCAACCTTTCGCTCGCCAGAAGACGATTATGTAACCACTTACTTGAGATTTCACTTGTTATAAAAAAGGGCAACAATTTCATCTTAACAATTTGCCATAATAAATCCAAAATTTCCCAATAAATAGATATCCTACTATTTAATATTGAAACTATATCTATCAATAGAGAATTGAGATATTTGTACCCTGTCAAAGTGAAGAAGTTTGGCAAATTGATTTGGAAAAGATTTAATTTTTCTGATAGAATGGAAAAAAAATTCTCTCTATGAAAAGTTGTTGCCATCCGTCTTTTCTGAAACGCAGCGCCTTTTTTTCGATTTTTTTTGTTTTGAAATGAAAAATATTTATCAGAACAGGGAATGTCAACCAAATCCATATTTAAATTAAAATTAGGATATTCATGAAAGTGATTTTCTTCTGAATCATATATATTTCTATTTATATCTGAAAACGGTTGACAATAAGTTGTTTCCAAATTGACTATTTCTTCCTCTGTAGAAGAGGTTCCAAAAGTCTTGAGAATCAAATTAGGCATGACTGGATCGGATTGCCTTACAGAATTAAAAGAATTCTCAAAGTTATACCGTGGATCACTGTTTTTGACAAAATCCTTAAATAAGGAATCAATTAGTGAAATAGTAGCTCTATCCCCAACCCCAAAAACCTTTCTTTTTTTCCCACCACCTAAAGAAACTTTTTGATTCCCAAGGAACAATCTATTTAGAAATTGCTCATAGAGAAAATACGAATTAGTATTCCGAGCCCTTTCGATAGAAAATGGAAATCTTCTCTTACAATCTAACCAGAAGTTAGAGTTAGGTCGAATATTAAAGAAACGAAGTCTATTTGCTTTATAAAAAGCGGATATCGGTGAACTTCTTTGAAATAGGTTCATGGGATGAAACCCATTACCCTTTTCATCAAAATATTTTTGTCTAGTAAGCAATGCATCAATCCGCCCTTTTGCTATATTATTAAACAAAAAGGGTGATCTCTTTGTTTCATTGATAACAAAGTTCGACGTACCAGACTCTTCCAACAAAAAGGGGTTTAATTTTTTTAAATAAATAATTTTAAAACCTATGGATTCCAACAACTGATTACAAAGTTGACCGTTCGGTCCTTTTAATTCATAGATATAGATTTCGGACCTCTGAACAGGACTAGTACCAAAACTTACAAAGGAAAAACCAAGTGAATTAGACAAAAACAAAAGCAACTTGATCATACAGTGAAATCCCTTCGTAAAAAAAAAACGAAGTGACTGGGGCAAAAAGAAGAAACGTACTGATTTCGACAACTTGGTAAAAACTAAAGGAATTAACTTATACACATTTTTTTTTACTTTGATTTCTACTTCCCTGCGAACCTTAGACCAATAAATCCATTTCTCAGTTATTTTATCAATAATATAAATAGAGAATTGATAAACTTTCTCAAACATCATTTGCAAATAGCCCTTTCGGACTTGAACATACATTTTAAAAAGTCTTTTCTGCTCATCAAGAAAATGTTTTGAATTTTCTTGTAAACTCTTTGTCCCATTTGACCATTTGGATTTATATGGTTGACCCGTTTTTATTTTAAATGTCATATGAGTTAGATGATTGAGAAGACCCATTTCTTTTTGATCCCCTTGAATTCTCCTAATTCGATATTTGAAATTGCAATTGGATATATTTATGAAAACAAATTGATTCAATAGATTTCTTATGTACACATAGGTATTAGATTGCATTTGAATCAGATTGTGAATCAATATAGATATACATTGATTCACTGCTTCAATCCAGACGTAGTTTTGTCCCGTTCGTTGAAAAAAATAGTTCCTCTCCTTATAACGAAAAAAAATAGGCGAAAGAACCAACAAAGATTGATTTTTCGAGTCAGTCCTAGTATTTAATATTTGATTCAATAATTTGATTTTATGCAATCCATATGAATCTATATTCACAAAAAAAGTAAAGCCCTTATTATAGACTGGATCCGGCTCGCTTATTGTCAGAATAAATAAACCTGGACTTTTTTGTAATTTTTCTTTTGATTTCCAATCATGTTGTAGCACATAGCTTCCTTGTTTACTTTCAAGAAATCGGTTAACAAAATAAAATAATGGAGTTTTTTTAAGAAATCCAGTATTCTTCGAATTTTTTATTTGGGGATCAAAAGAAATAGACTTAATTAAAACAGTTCTTTTTAAATACATAAGTATTCTAAATAGATTAACTATTTCTTTTTTTTCCGCTTGCCGGACAAAAGAAAGAGATTTATTCCTAAATTTCGGATCCATAGTGGACTTAGCAATAGGAGTTGATCCCATATAAAGTTCTGACCATCTATCAGAGTAAAATGAAGAAAGGGACCTCGGGGCATTGCCCCGAGATTGTTCCCTTTCTTTCGGAAACGGAAGGCTTAGCGTTGGTTTACGGCCTTTGATCTCTTTTTGTTCCGTTTTAAAAAGGTAAGGATCCCAAGAAGTTGATCTTTGTTTTCGTTGTTTAATTTCTCTTTGATTGATTAATTTAGAATATTCCGAATCCTCATTTCTAATAGAATCCAAAAAATTTCTATCCAAGGATCCTTTCGGTTGGCCGAAATCTTTTACTTGTAAGGAACTAGATCTTGTGGAATTATAAGGAAACTCAAGCGATTTTTTCTCTTTTAAGAATACCAGATTGAAACCAAGAAGTTTCATTGGAATTTCTCTAAATTCCGTTCTAGTTCGTCTAATAATTTCTCTAATAAAGTTTTTCCCCTGCGGCGAATCTGACTTTGATTGAGGCATGTTAGGGTTTTTTTTTATTGGTAAAACCCGAGTATTATAGTTTGGATTCATTAAATCAATATCAACTTGATTTTTGCCTTTTGGAAAAGAAAGGAGTAAAATACTTAATCGATTTAGAGTAGAATAACCACTATCTTGATCAGTTATGGATTCACTGCAATTCATCGGTATAGGAAAAAGTCTTTTTAAATAGAGATTCTTTCTTTCAACCATATTTTGATTGCTAATACGATATATAAATATAACAACGCCAACGAAAACTAGTAAAACTCCCTTAATCTTGATTGATCTATTTCTTTTTGAACCTTGCAAATTAGGTGAAAGTATAAGACTCCAAATTTGTGGGTCAAACAGTTTTAAAAATCGTTCTTGGGAGACTAAAATATGAATTGAAAATCCGATTGCATTCAATTGGGTCCATGAATCTAAAAAATATTTTGATTTTTTAATCTCTCTCAGTATCTCTCGTAACTCGAAAATCCAGAACTTTTCTGGCTTAGGATTCATTTCATACCTCCCTAAAATTTTGTATAAAGTATTAAAAAGTATTAATACTTTTATTATTGTATTCTATATTGTATATCTATTATATCATATTATTATTATATATAAATATAATATTATATAATTAAATATTAAATATAGAAGATAAAAGAAATATAGAAGATAAAAGAAATATAGTTTTTGTTTAGTATTTCAGATTTCATAAATTCTTTATCTAAACGACATTTTTTGCTGTAATTCAATGTAATTAAATATTCCAAGATTAAAAATTGCCATAATTATTCTATTTTAATTTTCAATTTTGATAGATGATGGTCTCGTTTAAGCATCCATAGCTAAGTGGTTAAAGCGCCCAACTCATAATTGGCGAAGTCGTAGGTTCAATTCCTACTGGATGCACATTATTAGTCATTTACACAAAACAAAATATTATTGACCCTCCAATTCTTCTTTTTGTGATATTTTAGGCTATATGATATATATTAACATAGATCTACTTTGAGCATTTCCTTCATAATCCATATCAAATATCATATAAGATATATATGCTCCTAGATAAATTTGTCCATATCAAATCAATCAAATATCATATAAGATATATGTTCCTAGATAGATTTTATTTTGACTATTTCCATTTCATATATCATTTTCATATATCATAATAGATAATTCTAGGATACCAATACATATAGAGAATATATATCTATATTAGATATATATATATATCTATATATATATATAGGAACACTTAATATAGGAACACTTATTCACAAAAACATTCTTTACTCGAACTAACTAGTTTCAACTTAAACTAATACTCAAATTCGGGATGGAATAAAAGATATAGTATTTACAGAAAAACGGATTTAGTTATTAAAATATTAAAAAATAATAAATAGTTTTTTTATGTCCACGTCATAAACTTTGAGTAGTGCTACGCTTCTGGCAAAGGGTCACATAATGGTAGGCCCTCCCTATTAGAGGACATATAATGCAATGGCTACCGCAGAGAATTAGACGTATGCCTCCAAACAAATAAACTTTCAATCCAAAATAAAAATCATTAATATCATGGGAATAAAATTATACAAAACTGATAACCCGAGCGAAACCGTAAACAGCCCAAAATTTGCTCGAAGGAAAAATTTGCTCTCTGGAAAGCATCATTGTGGTAAAGGTCGTAATGCTAGAGGAATCATTACATCAAGGCATAGGGGGGGGGGTCATAAGCGCCTATACCGTAAAATAGACTTTCGACGGAATGAAAAAGACCTATATGGTAGAATCATAACCATAGAATATGACCCTAATAGAAATGCAAACATTTGTCTAATACATTATCGGACTGGTGAGAAGAAGTATATTTTACATCCGAGAGGGGCTCAAATTGGAGATACGATTGTTTCTGGTACAGATGTTTCAATCAAAATTGGAAATACCCTACCTTTGACCGAAATCCCCTTAGGCACGACTATACATAACCTAGAAATCACACGTGGAAGGGGTGGACAATTAGCTCGAGCAGCGGGTGCAATGGCGAAACTGATTGCAAAAGAGGGTAAATCAGCCACATTAAAATTACCTTCTGGCGAGGTCCGTTTTATATCCCAAAATTGCTCCGCAACAATCGGACAAGTCGGAAATGTTGGGTTCAACCAAAAAAATTTGGGTAGAGCTGGAGCTAAACGATGGCTAGGTAAGCGTCCTGTAGTTAGAGGAGTAGCTATGAACCCCGTAGACCATCCACATGGGGGCGGTGAGGGTAGAGCCCCTATTGGGAGAAAAAAACCTACAACCCCTTGGGGTTATCCCGCACTTGGAAGAAAAACTAGAAAGAGGAATAAATATAGTGAGAAGCTCATTCTTCGTCATCGCAGTTAATATAATATATTATAGTATCAAAATTAATAGAATAGAGCAAATTAAATTTCTTCATTCAATTATATGAAAAATAAAAAAATAAAAGAATAATAAAATTTATAGGAGTAAACTGTGGCACGTTCACTAAAAAAAAATCCCTTTGTATCTCAGAATTTATTAAAAAAAATTGAGAAACTTAACATAAAGGGAGAAAAAGAAATAATAATAACTTGGTCCCGGGGATCTACTATTATTCCAATAATGATTGGTCATACTATTGCGATTCATAATGGGAAAGAGCATCTCCCTATTTATATAATGGATCATATGGTCGGACACAAATTGGGAGAATTTGCAACTACTTTAAATTTTCGAGGACATGCAAAAAATGATAATAGATCTCATCGGTAATGTGAATACTAAAAAATATCTTGATGCTTATGAGTCATTAGTAGGAGGCAAACTTTATGTACCAGATGCTAAATAAAAAAACCCCAGAAGTATACGTTTTAGGTCGACGTATAGCTATGTCGGCTAATAAAGCAAGAAGAGTTATTGATCAAATTCGTGGGCGTTCCTATGAGGAAACACTTATTATATTAGAACTCATGCCCTATCGTGCCAGTTATCAAATTTTAAAATTGGTTTATTCAGCCGCATCAAATGCTAGTTACACTATGGCTGCAAATAAAGCAAATTTAGTTATTAGTAAAGCTGAAGTGAATGAGGGGACTGCTCGAAAAAAATTAAAACCTCGGGCTCGTGGGCGTAGTTATCCAATAAAAAGACCGACCTGCCATATCAGTATTGTACTAAAAGATATTTCATTCAATGATTCTGAATCTGTGGAGCTCGGTTTGCTAAAAAAACCACAAGCGAAAAAAAATTCTAGAACTAAAGCATATTCTGATATCCAGAATAGGAGGTATTTATGGGACAAAAAATAAATCCACTTGGTTTCAGACTTGGTACAAACCAGGCCCATTATTCACTTTGGTTTTCAAAACCAAAAACGTATGCTGAAAATCTGCAAGAAGATCAAAAGATAAGAGCTTTTATCAAAAATTATGTACAAAAAAATAGAATCAAACCCTCGGCTACCGAGGGAATTGCAAGTATATATATTAAAAAAAGACTCGATCTAATCCAAGTCATAATATATATGGGATTTCCAAAAATATTTATGGAAAATAGCCCACAGGGAGTTGAAGAATTACAAAAAGCTCTACAAAAAAAATTAAATTTTGTAAACCGAAAACTGAATATTGCTATCACAAAA